TGTCTCCAGCTATTGGAGATCCCATTTCCGTACCAACTCAAGATATGCTTATTGGACTCTATATATTAACGATCGGGAATCGTCGAGGTATTTGTTCAAATAGGTATAATCCATGTAATCGAAGAAACTATCAAAATGAAACGGTTGACGATAATAAGTATACGAAAGAGAAAGAACCTTATTTTTGTAGTTCCTATGATGCACTTGGAGCTTATCGGCAGAAACGAATCAATTTAGATAGTCCTTTGTGGCTCCGGTGGCGACTCGATCAACGTGTCATTGCCTCAAGAGAAGTTCCCATCGAAGTTCAATATGAATCTTTGGGTACCTATCATGAGATTTATGGGCACTATCTAATAGTAAGAAGTGTAAAAAAAGAAATCCTTTGTATATACATTCGAACAACTGTTGGTCATATTTCTTTTTATCGAGAAATAGAAGAAGCCATACAAGGGTTTTGTCGGGCCTACTCATACGATACCTAAGCTAAGTAATTATGTGATACCGTGGGAATTCGGTTCTCTACGGCTCAACCGGTATCATAATTCCTGAATTTCTATGTGAATCAAGATCGAGGAAAGGAAGTCTTCAAATCACTGACTCAAACCCATTGTCGAATCCTACTCAGCGGAATATGGAGGTACTTATGGCAGAACGGGCCGATCTGGTTTTTCACAATAAAGTGATAGATGCAACTGCCATGAAACGACTTATTAGCAGATTAATAGATCACTTCGGAATGGCATATACATCGCACATCCTGGATCAAGTAAAGACTCTGGGTTTCCAGCAAGCCACTGCTACATCCATTTCATTAGGAATTGATGATCTTTTAACAATACCTTCTAAGGGATGGCTAGTCCAAGATGCTGAACAACAAAGTTTGATTTTAGAAAAGCACCATCATTATGGGAATGTACACGCGGTAGAAAAATTGCGTCAATCCATTGAGATATGGTATGCTACAAGTGAATATTTGAGACAAGAAATGCATCCTAATTTTAGGATGACTGATCCTTCTAATCCAGTCCATATAATGTCCTTTTCGGGAGCTAGAGGAAATGCATCTCAGGTACACCAATTAGTAGGTATGAGAGGATTAATGTCGGACCCCCAAGGACAAATGATTGATTTACCCATTCAAAGCAATTTACGCGAAGGACTTTCTTTAACGGAATATATAATTTCCTGCTACGGAGCCCGCAAAGGAGTTGTGGATACTGCTGTACGAACATCAGATGCTGGATACCTCACGCGTAGACTTGTTGAAGTAGTTCAACACATTGTTGTGCGTAGAACAGATTGTGGCACTATCCGAGGTATTTCCGTGAGTCCTCGAAATGGGATGACGGAAAAAATTTGGATCCAAACACTAATTGGTCGTGTATTAGCAGACGATATATATATGGGTCTACGATGCATTGCCACTCGAAATCAAGATATTGGTATTGGACTTGTCAATCGATTCATAACCTTTCGAGCACAATCAATATATATTCGAACCCCCTTTATTTGCAGGAGTACATCTTGGATCTGTAGATTATGTTATGGTCGGAGTCCCACTCATGGCGACCTGGTCGAATTGGGAGAAGCAGTAGGTATTATTGCAGGTCAATCAATTGGGGAACCCGGGACTCAACTAACATTAAGAACTTTTCATACCGGTGGAGTATTTACAGGTGGTACTGCAGAACATGTACGAGCTCCTTCTAATGGAAAAATAAAATTCAATGAGGATTTGGTTCATCCCACACGTACACGTCATGGACATCCTGCTTTTCTATGTTATATAGACCTGTATGTAACTATTGAGAGTCAGGATATTCTACATAATGTGAATATTCCACCAAAAAGTTTTCTTTTAGTTCAAAACGATCAATATGTAGAATCAGAACAAGTGATTGCTGAGATTCGCGCTGGAACATCCACTTTCAATTTTAAAGAGAGGGTTCGAAAACATATTTATTCTGACTCAGAGGGAGAAATGCACTGGAGTACCGATGTGTACCATGCGCCTGAATATAGATATGGTAATGTTCATCTCTTACCAAAAACAAGTCATTTATGGATATTATCAGGAGGTCCGTGCAGATCCAGTATAGTCACTTTTTCGCTCCACAAGGATCAAGATCAAATGAATCTTCATTCTCTTTCTGTCGAACGGAGATATATTTCTGACCTCTCAGTGACTAATGATCGAGTGAGACACAAATTGTTTAGTTCGGATCCTTCCAGTAAAAAAGGGCAGGGGATTCTTGATTATTCAGGACCTGATCGAATCATATCTAATGGTCATTGGAATTTCCTATATCCTGCCATTCTCCACGAGAATTCTGATTTATTGGCGAAAAGGCGAAGAAATAGATTCATCATCCCATTCCAATATGATCAAGAACGGGAGAAAGAACTAATGCCCCGTTCTGGTATCTCGATTGAAATACCCATAAATGGGATTTTACGTAGAAATAGTATTCTTGCTTATTTCGACGATCCCCGATAC